CAATGCACCCTTTCGCCATGCATAAAGTAAACCAACAATTAGGATAAGCACGAAAATGAAAGCTTCTATAAATACGGATACACCTAATACGTCGAAACCCATTGCCCATGGATAAAGAAAAACGGTTTCAACATCAAAAACAACAAAAACGAGAGCAAACATATAATAACGTATTCGAAATTGTAACCAAGCATCGCCCATCGGTTCTATCCCCGATTCATAACTAGACAGTTTCTCTGGTCCTTTCCTAATTGGGGCTAAAACTCCGGAAATTAAAAAAGTTAAAATAGGAATAAGACTTGATATTATTAGAAATGCCCAAAAAATATCATATTCATAAATCAGAAACATGGACAAACTCCTATGAATGTGGAAAATATACTGGATTACTCGATTCAAAATGTCAAGTCATCCATAAATGTTTAGTCAAAATCACAACAAGAATTTTTTTGATCGAATTAACGAGTTTATTGTGGGACATATCTCATTTCAAAATGAAATCCTATTTGCATTCTAGTTTATTTCGATTCTTTATTCCATTTTTTTGAACCTATACTTATTATTATTATTAAGTTATTAAAATTAACATCTAGTAGAATTATATAAATTATATATATATTTTTTATTTTGGAAATTTACAAAAAGAAATTGAAATAAATCTAAACACTAGAAAAAAACCCGAAGTGAAATTTAAATTGAAAATAGTAAAATATCAAATAAACATAATAGAATACAAATCTAGAATACTATTAATTATTTATGACGGGGGTCTTTTTGTCTTTTTTATTAGTTATTTAGAATAGAACAAGGAAGACACTTCCTAGGAATTTTTAGCTCAGTATTTAGAATATCTTAGTCTTGGTATATTCCTTTTATTTGTAGTATTCTCTTGATTGAATACAGAAAAAGAAGACTACTCCCCGTGCACAGTAGGTTATTTCTAGGTGCACAGTAGGTTATTTCTAGACCCATTCGGAATTAAAATGTTAATCGCGCGGCTCGTATCACGATTTTGACTTTAACAATTCACTAGCATTAGATATACCAAAGGCATCGGACAGGAAAATTCATATGAGATTAACCTACAAGGATTAATTCTCTAAGGTTTCTTTGTTTATCCGTAATTGAACAGATATCGATTCAATCCATTGAAATGTCTTTTTTTGCTTTCGGTTTTTTTTATTTTCGTGAGCAAGCTTATACTTATTTCTCTAAATTCGATTTCGTGTCAGTTCCAAGCAACAAAAACAAAGAATAATGAAAAAAATGATACAATTACTTTTTTGTATTTGAATTTTAATTAATCACTTGTTTTCTAATTTTATATTATTTTGATCTCATATTGTAGTTAATAGGGCTATACGGACTCGAACCGTAGACCTTCTCGGTAAAACAGATATAACTTTTATTATCAAAATGATCTGAACTGTTTCAAAGACCCAACATGCATTTTTTTTTTGCATCGGGCTCTTTCATTAACTGATCAAAATATCAGCCAGTCTGCCATATTTTTCTTAACCCAAAAATAGGAATAGGATAAGGAGATGGCTCCCCGCGCTCTGCTTATTCATTATTTGCGATTCTGATGCAAGAACACTACCAAAGTCTTTCAAGGGTATGGTTATCTTGACGTAGGTCTGCCTATGGCTTAGATCAACCTAAGTTAAATAAAGTCTCAATCCTTCTGTTCTACTGCTTACAAACTACAACTATGAAACCCCCTACACCTTAAAGTTCATAGGATGAAAAGAGATTTTTTTGAAGTCCTTAGACTCAGTATGCCTAGCATTGAATAGACTGGATATTCACCTTATCAAGATCTCCAATTCATGATAGGGTCTAGTTGGTGCCTAAACGGGCACTACAATCAGACCGAACCTTTTAGTCAAGTCAGGCTATTGTTCCCTCAAAATTAAAGTTATAGGGTAAGACGTCAATTTAAATCACAATTTTTTGATTTGATTGTATGATAAATTCCCCCGAAAAACATTGGCGCGCGTGTAAACGAGTTGCTCTACCAACTGAGCTATAGCCCTTATTGCTTTGCTTGTGATACATATTTTATCGTGTAGATAATTTCTTGTCAAGGGGGATATTACATGATCCAACATCCTAAATTTTTGATCCATTTAAGTGGGTATTGCTTAAGATTAGTATTGCTTCTAAGTAATATGGTATTTATAATCCATTCACGGGGTGGTCCCCTTGGTTCTCATTAGTCTGAGAAATGACCTACTTAACTCAGCGGTTAGAGTATTGCTTTCATACGGCGAGAGTCATTGGTTCAAATCCAATAGTAGGTAGAACTTATTAGATACCATTGCCTCCAGTATCTAATAAGTTTTTGGCCCAGCACCTTTTCCTTTTTTTATTGATTTTGTACCTTCATTTTGTTTTGAATTTAGTTTCGTTACATCAAATTGTGCTTTTCAGGGATTGTAGTTGATTCTCTTCACTCGACAGAATGAAATCAAAATGGGTTCGAAACAGACTCTTTTTT